CCGGTAATTCGAAAAGTTTTTTGAGCGACAATCAAATAAAATAAGTTAAAATAAGTAATAAAACATAATAGCTCGGAATAATTTACATTGGTCTGACTCGATTTTTGAGTTATTTCAGGCCTAAAATACAACTCTCCAATCCCATTTCCTATTGAGTCACTCAGTAGGAAATGGAATGCGTTCCGCTCTTAAAATTTAAATATAATATTAAATATTATAGAATAAATATATAGAATAAATATATAAACAAAGAATTCTTCTATTTCGAATTGAAAAAAAAAAAAGAATACTTGCTTTTTTTAGTATATTTCATAATTAACAAGCATTATTTTCCCTACCAACCTATTTGATTTGGAATATAATGAATTATAGGGTTTTCTTTTTTGTACAACCTTCTGATTTTTCTAAATTCCTATTTTCTCAATTCCTATTATAGATCCCACTTATATCGCGCTACCAATCCACGCAAAACACTTAATGAAGATAAAAAGACGTGTTGATTTTAAATGATTCAAAACAGGTTCTTTTTTTTTTGGGGGGGGTCTACCCCTGAATTCATAATTCATAGTAGGACTATCTAGTTTTATAAGAGTTCAACACAATAGAAAACCCTAGCTAAAACTCAAATAATGAACGTTCAAATACCTAGTTGAACGGATTTTTATTCATCAATTTTTATCTTTCCTAAAAAAATATTACACCCAATTTAATTCTAAAATCTAGACGATCAATTAGCCACGGGCTATTATGAATTCAAGACAAGCCGCTATGGTGAAATTGGTAGACACGCTGCTCTTAGGAAGCAGTGCTAGAGCATCTCGGTTCGAATCCGAGTGGCGGCATGTGATTTACTAAAAAAGTAAATGGATCCTATAATGAAAATGAATCCAGTTCCCTAATTTTGTTCTGATTTTATAATTTATAAATTTCTTTTTATTTATTTTTATGATATTTTCAACCTTAGAGCATATATTAACTCATATTTCTTTTTCGATCGTTTCAATAATAATAACAATTCATTTGATAACCTTTTTAGTCGATGAACTCGTAAAACTGTATGATTCGTCCGAAAAAGGCATGATAATAACTTTTATCTGTATAACAGGATTCTTAATTACTCGTTGGGTTTATTCGGGACATTTTCCAATAAGTGATTTATATGAATCGTTAATCTTTCTTTCGTGGAGTTTTTCCCTTATTCATATAGTTCCGCATTTCAAAAAAAAAAAAACCTGCTAAGCACAATAATAGGACCAAATGCTATTTTTACGCAGGGCTTTGCTACTTCAGGCCTTTTAACTGAAATACGCGAATCCCAAATATTAGTACCCGCTCTTCAATCCGAGTGGCTAATAATGCACGTAAGTATGATGATATTAGGCTACGCAGCCCTTTTATGTGGATCATTATTATCAGTATCTCTTATAATCATTACAGTAAAAAAAAAGAGAAAGTTTTTTTCTACGAGTAATCATTTTTCAAATAAGTCGTTTTTTTTTGGTGAGATCAAATATATGAATGAACGGAGTAATTTTTTTCAAAATACTTCTTTTTTTTCTCCAAGGAATTATTACAGATCGCAATTAATTCAACAGTTGGATTATTGGAGTTATCGGGTTATTAGTCTAGGGTTTATCTTTTTAACCGCCGGAATTCTTTCAGGAGCGGTGTGGGCTAATGAAGCATGGGGATCCTATTGGAGTTGGGATCCAAAAGAAACTTGGGCTTTTATTACTTGGATCGTATTCGCTATTTATTTACATATTCGAACAAATATAAAGTGGAAGGGTAGCAATTCGGCAATTGTGGCGTCTATTGGATTTTTTATAATTTGGATATGCTATTTTGGAGTCAATCTATTAGGAATAGGACTACATAGTTATGGTTCATTTACATTTAATTGAATTAAAAAAAAAGCCCAGAAATAGAAAAATTTATACCGCATATCATATAAAAAACTTTGTGTGAACTGGCGAGAACCCGGCGAATTACTAAAATATTTTAGTAATTCGCCGGGTTCTCGCCAGTTCACATTCATTATTCATTTTTTTTACTTAACATAAAAGAAAAAGGCTACTTTTTTTATTATATATTATATAACGAACCTTTTTAATTTATTGTTTCTTACGAATAATAACTAGTTATAAAAAAGAATTAGATAGAATAACTTCAACCTTTTCAACTGATAGTAAAAAAAGGAGTCGGGGTACATGCCAATACTCAGTATTGGTAAAAAAATAGAGATCGAAAGAAATAACTCCCGCGGCCCAGAATCATAAAAATAATAGTTTGAAATATTAAATATCTTGTATCCATAGAACGTCTGGCGTAACATAGATAATAAAAAAATAGGAGTTAATATTATTCCAATTGCCATTACAAAAATAATTAGAGCTTTTGTCATTAAAAGATATTTTTAACTAGTAGTTAGCACAATAAATACTATAAATTTGGCAACAAAACCACCCATACCCGGTAATGCAAGGGAAGCTGTCGCAAAGCTACTGAACATCGTGAATATTTTTGGCATTGGGATAGCTATTCCACCCATTTCGTCAAGAAAAACAAGCCATATTCTATCCTAAGTTGTTCCGGCCAAGAAAAAAAGCGCAGCGCCAATAAATCCATAAGAGATTATTTTAAAATTTGTAAAAGGGCTCAACGGAGCCCCATATCAGTAATAGAACTTATTCCTATAATTATGAAACCCGTATGAGATACGGAGGAATAAGCTATTCGTTTTTTTTAATTCCGCTGGCCGAGAGGTGTTGAAGCTGCATAGATTATTTGTGTTGCGCCTATTATTAGTAACCAAGGGGAAAATATAGAATGAGCGTGCGGGAATAATTCCATAGTGATTCGAACTAATCCAGACGCCCCCATTTTTAATAAGATTCCAGCTAAAAACATACAAGTACTATAATGCGCCTCTCCACGGGTATCTGGTACCCATGTATGTTAAGGGTATGATTGGTAGTTTGACAGCAAAAGCAATAAAAAATCCAATATAAAATATTATTTCCAAGGCCAGGGGATAGTACTGATTGGCTAATATTTCATCAAAGTAAATGTTGGTTCAGTAGAACCATATAAACCAACGACCAGAACTCCCATTAAAAGAAAAAGGTCCCGAGAAGAAAATAATCCTATTTGCCCGCTGTACATTGCTAACATCATAAAAAAAAAAGAATCGAGAATCTCAAGTAACAGGCCAAGCCGCTAAAGTAGCTAAAGTAGTGATGAATCCCGTGAGTAAAACGGGGCCTATAGAGAGCCCGTCTATTCCAAATTTCCAACGGAAATCAAAAAGCGGATCCATTTATAATCTTCCACCAGTTGGATTAACAAATCATCCGCTTGGAAATGATAGTAGAAGGCATAAGTCGTTAGGATATGTTCTAAAATACGTATACGTGTAGTATACCAACGGATTAATCTATTTCCTCTATAGTGGAAGAAATAAAATTAAGGAACCCGCAAATATTGGTAAAACTGCAACTAATGTTAAGCAAGGAAATTGGTTCGTGGTAAAGACAAGATATACTTGGGCCAGAAAAACCCGTGCTCAAATTAAAATATTTTGGGCACGGGTTTTGCCGGTAAAAAAATGGATTCAAGTAGAGTTTTATGGAACGTATCAATAAGCTAGACCCATACTGCGGGTTGTTTCATGCCATAAATAAACGCGAACGCTCAAGAAATCCGTTGGACAGGCGGATTCACATCTCTTACAACCAACACAGTCCTCGGTCCTTGGAGCAGAAGCGATTTGTTTAGCTTTACATCCGTCCCAAGGTATCATTTCTAATACATCGGTGGGGCACGCCCGGACACATTGAGTACATCCTATACATGTATCATAAATCTTTACTGAATGTGACATTGGATCTATACATTTTTGAACGTCATAAGTTTTCGGTCTAGTAAACTAATTTATAAATGAATCCTATATTTAGATACCAGACGAATCAATAAGTGATCAGAATCAATCTACTTCCCAATTGGTTTATGCGTGAGGGCCAGAATACTTTGATTTTTTATATTTTTGCAACCACAATCATACCTTACCCTGTACCAAACCAAATTTGCCAATTTGAACTTCTTTATAAATATTTTAATTTCTATTTTTTATATTAAAATGAATACTATTTTTTCAACAAGTTGGATTGGTTAATACGAGTTGATTTTCTGTTACGATAAATTGATGAAACAATAGCCAGTCCAATAGCAGCCTCAGCGGCTGCAATAGCTATAACACAAATGGAGAAAACATCTCCCCCCAAATTGGGGATTATCAAAAATATCAAAAAATGTTACAAAATTGATATTAACTGAATTTAATATAAGTTCAAGACACATAAGGGCTCTAACCATATTCCGACTTGTGATCAATCCATAAATACCAATAGAAAATAAATAAGCACTCAAAACAAGTATATGCTCGAGCATCATTAACCAACCCCCTTTCAATTTTGATTTCTTTCAATCTGAACAATAATTAGATTAATTCTAATAATTATGGAACAAAAAAAGAAAATAGATTAGTATATTTAGGATCGATAGAAAACAAAAGCCTTTCTCTTCTATCTATTCTATTTTTTAGACAGTAATTCAAAAAATTTGAATTACTCTTTTAAAAGATTCTTTATTCACGAGCTATAGCAATTGCACCTATTAAATTAAAGCGACTAAAAGAATTATTGAAATAAATTCAAATGGAAGAAAAAATCTGCTGATAAATGAATTCCAATTTGTTGACTAATACTTAGCAAATCTTGCTCTATAATCTGATTTTATTTTGTAGTCCAAATGATTCCATAACAGGACGTATCCGAAATAATAGTAATTAGTGAAATAAAAAAACTTGTACAAACCATTGAAGTAACTCCATCCCCAGCGGTCAAAAGATGAAAATCCTTGTAATATTCTGAAGCATTCATGAACATCACAGCAAAAATGATTAAAACATTTATAGCTCCTACATAAATAAGGAGCTGCGCGGCAGCTACAAAATAAGAGTTCGATATAATATAGAATTAAGGATATACAAAAAAGAACCAATCCCAACGAAAAGGCTGAATAAATTGGATTCGGGAGTAATACTACTGCTAGACTTCCTAATATAAGACCCGGTCCCAGAAAGACTAAAAGAAAATCGTGTATTGGTCCAGGTAAATCCATTTTGTTTTTTATAAAAACTCGAACTATTTCATGCCTTTGTTGACCTGACCAGGACAAAATAAAAGTTATCCTGGTTTTTAGGATCCTTATTAATTGAATGAAATTTCAATGGGGATGGTTGGGATTGATGTAGATACAGTTATTAGGCGCTACTCTTAGTCTCGAAAGCAGAGGTTAAAACTTTATATTTTTGAAATTATTATTCAAATAGAAATTGATTTTCAATCAAAACGAAGTCACAATTCTCGCCAACCAAACGCTCTTTTGTATTGAACAAGTAAAAACCTCATTTTTAAATCCTATTTTTAAATCCAAAAGGGGTTTTGGATTTAAAAATATTAAGTGTTTTATACATTTTTTATTTGAGGTGAATTCGAAGAAGTTGTTTTAATTGTGTAATCGTCAATAATTGACGCCGGTAACCGAGCTAAAGCAATTTGATTATAATTAAATGCGTGACGATCATAAGTAGAAAGTTCATATTCTTCAGTCATTGATAAACAATTTGTTGGACAATACTCAAAACGCAATTACTACAAAACATACAGATTCAAAAATCAATACTGTAATTTAAGTAATCGTTTCTTTTGAATGTCAGTTTCCAATTTCCAATCAACAGCGGGCAGCTCTATAGGACATACACGAACACATACTTCACAAGCAATGCATTTATCAAATTCCAAGTAGATTCGGCCTCAGAAACGTTCCGATATGATCAATTTTTCGTAGGGATATTGAATAGTTACCGGCAAACAATTCGCGCGGGACAAGGTAATCGCGAAACCTTGACCAATGTACCTGGCTAGCTCGTATTGTTTGTTGACCAAAAGTCAAGAACTGAGTTAGCATAGGGAACGTAGCTGAATAGCTATAAATAATTTACCTTCTTTCTTTCTCTTGTTTGAGACAAGTTGTGAAAATAGACTATTCTTTTACAGTGAAAGAAGTTGGGGCGAAGTTGTTAATAATAGATTAACGAGAGAAAAGAAATAGGTAAAAGAAATTTCCATCCAAGATGGAATAGTTGATCCCCATTCTTAGTCTTGGTAAAGTCCATCTTGTTGCAATAGAAATGAACAAGAATAAATAAGTTTTAGATAATGTAATAAAGATACCAATTCTTCTTCTGCTTCTGGTAAATCAAAAGGCAATCTCTCACACTCGGCTAGAGAAGAAATTAAAAAAATGATAAACCCTATAGGTTAACGAGGTTAACGCCATAAATTCCACCCCCCCAAAAAAAACCATATTTTGACTGCGCTTCAACTATATCAACTGTACTTAAACTGTTAGATAATCATAGTCGACGATAACATCACTGTTTCCGCCGCTATTGCAGAACCGTACATGAGATTTTCACCTCATATGGCTCCTCATAGGTCACAAATAAATTTAAGGGCTTTTCAAGATTATTAATCTTAATGTGTTTGTAGGATCGATAGAGAGTCAAACTGTTATCTTCTCATCCTAAGAATTAGACCAATGGAATTCTGTCTGCTAGATTTATAATTAAAAATGCTTCTGAATTGATCTCACCTTTTAAGAATTTTCATTTTTATTTTTTGATTAATAACTTTATCCTTGAATAAAAAGAAGAAAGGGGGCTTTTAAAAGCATAAAGTTCTTGCTTGGACAATTCAAAGGTTGGAGAAGGTTTTTTTTAATAAATCAATATTCAAAACCATTCCATTCAGGGTTCTTTATTCTATTAATAGAGTCGGACTTCTAAATTCTCATTAGGGGCCCCCTGGAATTCCTTCCAGAGCCTGTTGGATAATTTTTATGGATTCTATCATTGATAAACCCCAATTTAGTGCTTCTTCCGGGTCAATAATGTCTATGCTTTCAACTCGTTCTAAACAAATAAATAAGCTTTTGATATTCAGAAACCCTACTTAAAAATTAAAAAATAATCGCAAAAATCCAAACATTTATCTATCCAGCCATGAGGTAAACCAACAGCAACCCCTCCGGTACGAAAATAATTACGCAGCGTGCACATACCGGTAGCAGCTTCGAATAGGTCATATATCAATTCACGTTCTCGAAAAATAAAAAAGGGGGTCTGGGCTCCAATATCTGCTAGAAAAGGGCCAAGCCATAATAAATGGGAGGCGATACGACTCAATTCCAACATAATAGCTCTGATATAGCCACCCCTTATTAGGTACTTGAATATTGCCTAGCTGGTTTACGGTTATTGCTTCTGTAAACATAGTAGCTAAATAATCCCAACGCGTTACATAAGTCAAATATTGTATAACTGTTCGATTTTCCGCAATTTTTTCTATCCCTCTATGTAAATAACCCAATAGTGGTTCATAGTCAATAACATCTTCACTGTCGAGAGTCACAATTAATCGAAGAACACCGTGCATTGACGGGTCGTGAGGACCCATATTGACTATCATGAGGTCTTTTCTTTTAGTTGGTGCAATCATAAGCTTTTCGTGAGTCATTCTTCCATGCATTGTTTAAAGTAAAAAGAAGTTCATTAAAATTTAAACGATTAAGCTCAAAGGTATCACTCTTCAAATTAACGAGTTTTTATCTCACGAATATCCAACTCGCGGATTAATTCTTTATAGTGTTCTCTATTTATTTTTGACAAATAGGCCAGCAGCCGTTGACGTTTTCCCAAAATTTTTCGCAAGCCTCTCTGAGATGAAGAGTCTTTTTTGTGCAATTCCAAATGTGAAGTCAGTTTCCTTATCTTAGTGGTGAAATTGAATACTTGAAATTCAACAGACCCTCTGTTTTCTTTTTGAGAAATAACCGAAATGAATGAATTTTTTACCATAAAGAAAATACCTCTCGCTTTTTACAGATATGGATTTTACTGAATCAGTAATAATAATTAATAATAATAAGGTCATTAATTTGAATGTGGTATATACAATAATATAATCATAAATTCTTTATGAACTTCTAATTTTCTGAATTCAAATCAATTAATTTAATTTGAAATTAGATTTAGATTAGGAGTAGAAAAAGGATTAGTACATTTTTCCGTCGAATAATTTGAATTTAGACCTAAAATGAAGAAAGTTCCAAGGTCATTTAGGGATATAATTTAAACATTACTGAAATGTGAGACAAGACACGCGATCCGCATATTTGTTTATTTTCATATACCCCGCATACCCTACTATATATTATATGGTATAGCATATATACAAAAAATATACAAAAAATATATTATCCACAAATTTGTAATCGTGGATACATCTGTATCCTTAACATACCGAAACGACTGCCATTATTCGTATTAAACCAATAACGGTTCATACAAGCTAAATCTTCTAATCGATAATTAGGCCAAAGAAAAAGCTTTAATTTCATTAATTCATTTTTTTCTTTATCAAGATGCTTGTTGTCATGTGAAACCGGGGTGCTGTTTTTTAGGTTCTTTTCGTTACAAAATACTGGATTTCTATCTATATTATTTCTATTCTTTGAATTGAAACAGATTAGAATTCTCAATTTTTTACGACGTTTAAACAATAAAATATTTTCGGGAACAAGCAAATCAAAACCGTTTTGATCTCTATTTTCGGTTATTCTTTGCTGTGTTGAAATAGATTCACCAAAATGAGTCTTAGGTTCATATCCTTGCTCTTGGTATTTTTTATTAGTTTGGTGTTTACTCTTGTGAATCAACGAAATACCTATGGTTTGATACATAATAAACTGTCCCTTTTTTTTTACAGATAGGCGGGCGGGTTCTATAATCAGTATTCCCTTTTTCATCAATTCTGTAAGAGTTAAATTGTTCTGAATTAGCATTAGATCCAAACAAATCTCTCTCTTGTGAATCGAGGATATAGTAATTTTTCGTGGATCTACGAGTTTAAGCAGGAGACAATATACTTTGATATTATTGATTATTTTTTGATTTAAAATATCGCCCCATCTCAATTGAAAAAGCAAATAACCTTTCAGTAATAAATTTAGTTCTGCTTCTATCTTGTTTTTATATTGTTTTTTCTTTTTCCCTTTTTTGGTGTCTGGCCTTACACAATTTTTTTCAATATTTTTTGGTTGTGATAGAACGGATCCAAGATCTCCTCGACTTATGGGTTCTTTTTCTTTTTGATTTGGATCTTTTTTTTTAGATGCAATCAAAAAACTCCCCTTTTCCTTCTCATTGATCTTTTTATTTTGACTACAATTTTCCTTTCTATTCAAATTGAAAATAAGTAATTTACTTGGTATAAACCAAGGTTTCGTTTTGTATGCACTATAAAGCAATACAAATTCTGGGAAGAACCAAGATTCCAAATTTGATATGGGCTGCTTTAGGATTTTTTCATTCATTACCATCCAACCAAAAAACCCTTTATGAGAATTTGGTGAATTTTTTTCTGTAATTTTAAAATAAGAAGGGTTTTTTTTATTTTTAGTAGAATTATTAGTAAGGATTGGAACATTTTGATTTCTGTTGGTATTGGTCATGGTACAGGCCTCAATATTAACTTTTTGTTTAAGATAAAAATTGAAACTTTTCCAATCAAAATATTTTCTATTGGCCGTTTTTTCCATATCCATGTATAGAGTATCTACCCTTCCTAGATTATTATTTAGATAATTATGAATAGGGATGTTTCTCGGTATATCCAAAAGGGTTTCTTTAGACGTGTAAGAAATCCCTGGATTCTTATTTCCTTGAAATGAAGATCTATAAAAAAAGCATTCCATTTTATTTTCATAATCAAGAAATTTATATGATAAAAGATCATATCTATAGTCTTTTTGAAAATTCTCATTTTGATTAGATAATGAATATGCTTCAAATTGTTTTTTGGAACCAATTAAGTGGTCTTTTTCCTTCCATTTGCTTACAATTCCCTTTTTAGCTATATGACGCTTATGAAGCGTATTTCGCCACTTTTCTGGTATTAATCTAGACCAATTTATCTGAGATAAATTGTATTGATAACGCCCTCTTAACCAACTTTTCCATCGATTCATTTCATAACTAGGAAGTTTCTTATTCCCCAATTTTGAATGAACCACTCCCCGCGTTTCAAAAGAATCCTTTATTTCGGGTTTCGGAAAAAAGGGGATTCCTTGATAGTCAAGAACATATCTTAATTTATACGAATTACTAACTTGGATTTGTGATAATTTGTAAAATACATATGCTTGGGATATGTCGGATAAGTTATAAAAACCATGTGAGTTAGTTTTAACATTACTGATATTATCAAGTGATTTTGAAATAAACGGGATTGGTTTTTTCTTTTTTTTATTAATTATTTCTTGTTTTCTTGAATTATTATAAATGGATTTATCATTCATGTTTTTTATTAATTCAAGAAATAATTTTGTATTTGTTTTTGGAATATTAATGCTAGATAAAAAAACATCTGTGTATATTCTTTCAATAAAAAATTTCAAAAAAGGGGGAGATTTACAAATTATTCGAGCATTTATTTTTTTTAATATTTTCTGTTTTTCGAATCTGTTAGCATTATAGTTTGTTTTGTTAGCACTACTAAGATTATTTATTCTTGGGGTTACGTTTTTTTTATCTTTTGAAATTTTTTCTATTTGATTTAGAATTGTACTTGTTCGATCCGCTAGATCCTTCGTTTTTTTTTCTGTAAATGAAGAATTTCTCCAACTTGGAGGTGTAGTTTGAATCAGCGATTCGTCAATTATCTTATTGCTTATTAGGGGATTTTTTTCTTCTTTAAATTCTCTTGATTCATATATTTCGGCTTCTTTGAATTGAAATAATAGAATAGAATTGACTTTTAAAATTTCTTTTATTGTTTTTTTTATCAAAAGTGTTCTTTTGATAATCCGTTTTTTTACTCCTTTTGAAAGTTTTCTAAGTAATTTTGTTTTTTCTTTGAAAACTAGTAGGACTCCAAAAGACTTCTTTTTTAATTTTTCAATTTTTTCTTTTAATTCCGTAAAAATGGGTTTAAAAAAGGAAAGCCGTTTTCGGGGCGAGCCAAAGGGAAATTCGGTTTCCATTCCCAAAACTGTTAAAAAACAAAAATCATCTTTTTGTTTTTTCTTTAGATCTTTCTGAGAAGATCCTAGTTTCGATTTGTTCCAAGGTTTTAAACAGAAAGGAAATAAGATTTTTATCTGAATGCCGTCTGTCAACCAATTTTTCGGAAATTCTGTTTCGGATAATGGAACCCCGTTATAAGTACATTTAATATGTACTTCTCTCTCCCATTCATGGAAATCCTCAGACCATTCAGGAAGTTGAAATAGGAGTATACGTCCAATATTTTTCGCAATTATGGATGAAGGTAATAGAATATTTTTTCTAAAAATAGATTGAGTTAATAACATGTAACCTCTTATTATTTGCGCAAGTGGGATGGTATCCCAGGCTTCTGCTATCTCTATTCGCGCGTTCTCTTTTATTTTTTTATTTTCTTTTTGTTCTTCTTTTTTTGTTTGTTTCTTTGTATATTCTAATATTTTAAATGTCCCCCCAAATTTTTTTAAAATTAGTTTAATTAACCCGGACATATCAAAAGAAGAAAGGTTTTTTTTTTTTATTCTGTCGAAAAAAAGGGGGGAGTGCACATTTGCTTGAAATAATTCTATTATTACTATTTTACGCCTTTGAGACCGCACAGAACCCTTGATTATACCTCGCCTAAAATCCGATTGTTGCGAATAACGTATTAAAGACACTTCGTTTGTGTCTGTTTGATCCAACGTATTAGTATCGGTATTAGGATCAGTATCTTCCTTGTTAACAGTAAAAATAACTACCTTTTTGCCTTTTCTTGAGCGAATTTCATGATTTACAGGCACGTCTTCCTCATATTCTCTTGATTTTTGTTCTAACTCGTTTAGTAATTGATATGACCACCGAAGGGCTTTTTTACTAATTTCTTTTATTATACTCGATTTTCTGATAATTTTTTGATCATTAACATCAGTTACAATTTGAGTTAATAAATATTTTAAATATTTTGTTACTATTCTGCCTTCTGAAAATAAAGAAAGAACCTCCCAATTTTCATCTGATTCTATAAAAACTCTACTAATGAAAGTTAAAAAATCTACAATTTCTGTTAATAATGTTTTTTTATCAAATCTATTTATTTGTAGTTTAAATGCTTGGTAATCAGTATCCGAAAGAAGAATACCATGAATTCGATTTATACCAAATTTATGTATCAAATTTTTTATCCGGGTTTGTTTTAAATTTTGAGATGAAAAGTTTTTGTAGATTGTTTTTCGACATGATTTTTTCAGGAAAGGATCGCATCTTTTTGATAAGTATTCGTTTGTATAATCGTCATTACACAACCGAGTCTTTGTTTCAAGTATATTAAAAG